CTCTCGAACCATAGTATATTATTTGATCAAATCATTGAATTATTTATTTCTCTTGAAATCTCTTCAATGTTTATTTTTACACACGTCTTTTTTTAGGGGGCCTGCAGCCATTATGTGGCATAGGGGTTACATCCCGTATGAAACTTAAAAGTATACCACTTCTACGAATTGCTCTTAATGCCGCATCTCTTCCGAGACCCGGGCCCTTTATCATGACTTCTGCTCGTTGCATACCTTGATCCACTACTGTCCGAATAGCATTTCCTGCTGCGGTTTGAGCGGCAAATGGTGTACCTCTTCTTGTACCCTTGAATCCACAAGCCCCGGCGGAGGACCAAGAAATTACTCGACCCCGTACATCTGTAACAGTCACAATGGTATTGTTGAAACTTGCTTGAACATGAATAACTCCCTTTGGTATTCTACGTGCATTCTTACGTGAACCAATACGTCTATTTCTACGTGAACCAATTTTTGGTATAGGTTTTGCCATATTTTATCATCTCATAAATATAAGTCAGAGATATTATGGATATATCCATTTCATGTCAAAACAGATCTTTATTTTTTTTTTTTTTTTACTTATTTATTTGTACATCAGATCCTTTAGATTTCGAGAGTCTTTTTTGTTTTCGAAAGATTATCCTTGTCTTTGTTTATGTCTCGGGTTGGAACAAATTACTATAATTCGTCCCCGCCTACGGATCAATCGACATTTTTCACAAATTTTACGAACAGAGGCCCTTATTTTCATATTTGTCATTCCTTTTCTTAATTCCGAATCTACTTATTGGAAGAAAATAAGTTTCTTGAAATTTTTAACTTTGAATTGTATCCCCACGAAAGAATGTTGAAATTGAAAAAACCACCCAATTATTCGATTCTTTGCTTTGGAGTCTATTAATTATACGTCCTTTGGTTGAATCATAAGGACTTACCTCAATTTTTATTCTATTTCCTGGTAGTATACGTATAAAACTACGTCGAATCCTTTCCGAAACAAAACCCTGAATCAGATTTTCATTATCTAAACGAACCCAGAAGATACATACCATTGGTAAGTTGTTCAGTAATTAAACCCTCATGAATCCATTTTTGTTGTTTCATTCCAGGTAAAACTTCTTTGAAGTATCAACTAATGCAAGAGGGGCAATATTATGCCCTTTTCACAAATATGAAAGTATCATTCGGCTATCAGAAAGATTACCATATATAACACAAAATTTCTCCGCCGATTCCTTCTATTCGAGCCTTTCGGTCTGTCATTATACCTCGAGAAGTAGAAAGAATTACAATCCCCATTCCGCCTAAAATTCTAGGAATTCGTTGATAGTTAGAATATATTCGTAGACCGGGTCGACTGATCCGTTTTAAATTTAAAACAGTTCTATACAGTCCTTTCCTATTTCTTCTATGTCGTAGGGTTAAAACCAAAAAATATTTATTGCTTTCCTGATGTTTTCTCACATTTTCAATAAAACCTTCTTGTAAAAGGATTTTAACAATATTTTCAGTGATGTTAGTAGATGGTATTCGAACTGTTCTTTTTTTATTCATGTCAGCATTTCGTATAGAGGTTAGTATGTCAGCAATAGTGTCTTTACTCATGATAAACTAAGATTTTTGTTGCTCCCAAATTTTAATATAATCAACATGCTCTTTTTCTTTTTTTCTTTATTTCTGAATTCATAAATATTAAATATTTATCAATTATTAAAGGTATATACGTGATATATAAACAATCTACTAAATTAATCGGTTTCATTCAAATACTATAACTATATTACGGTCTTCCCTTATAATACTTCAGGTGCTAATGAAACTATTTTCGTGAAATTTAATTGTCTTAATTCCCGGGCGATCGCGCCAAAAATTCGGGTTCCTTTTGGATTTCCTTCTTGATCAATAACAACTGCAGCATTGTCATCATATCGTATTATCATACCGTTGTCGCGTTTGAGTTCTTTACAAGTACGTACAATTACAGCTCGGATTACTTCTGATCTTTCTAGAGGTGTATTTGGTACTGCTTCCTTGATTACAGCAACAATAACGTCACCAATATGAGCATATCGTCGATTACTAGCTCCTATGATTCGAATACACATCAATTCTCGGGCCCCGCTGTTATCCGCTACATTCAAATGGGTTTGAGGTTGAATCATATCATTTTTTTTATCGGTTTTTTCTTTTTCAATGCAAAGCAAAGGTCTAAATAAAAAAAAAAGAAATATTATTTGTTCAAAACAAAAAAAGAAACCTGCAATTGTTTTTTTTCATCCAAAAAACCTCTTTCCTTTGTTTCTACATTCCTATCCCGAAAGAATGAATTGAGTTCGTATAGGCATTTTGGATGCCGCTATTGAAATAGCCCTTCTGGCTATATTTTCTGCTACTCCGCTCATTTCATAAAGTATTCTACCGGGTTTAACGACAGCTACCCAATATTCGGGAGATCCCTTCCCCGAACCCATGCGCGTTTCTGTAGGTCTTACTGTAACAGGTTTGTCTGGAAATATGCGTACCCATATTTTTCCACCGCGGCGTGCATTTCGTGTCATTGCTCGCCGCCCTGCTTCTATTTGTCTAGATGTGATCCAAGCGGGTTCAAGCGCTTGAAGAGCATATCTACCGAAGCAAATACGATTACCTCGATAAGATCTTCCTTTCATTCTTCCTCTATGTTGTTTACGGAATCTGGTTCTTTTGGGGTTATAGTTGATGGTTGTTTATCAATTCCATCCATCTCTACTACAGAACCGGACATGAGAGTTTCTTCTCATCCAGCTCCTCGCGAATTAAACGATTAAAAAATAATATACATGGTAAATAATATATGTAATCGTGGGATTCTTTGAAATTTCATCTAATCTATTATAAATATAAATTATAATTTTTTTTTTTGTTTTTTTTATATAATTAAATTATAAATTAAACACGTATTCTATTTATAGATAATGTCGTTTTGGTATAACGTTATAATGAATCTTTATTTTGTTTTGCCTTTTATTATCATATGGAATCGACTAAAATTTATAAATAAAAAAAATTCGCGGGCGAATATTTACTCTTTCAACATTCAGTTGTAAGATTAGTCTATGACATGACCTCTCAGAATAAATGAATAGGTTTCTGGTTCGTTCCGCCATCCTACCCAATGAATCATTAGGATTCGTTTTCAATAGAATCTTATGCATTCACAGGTTCTGTCGTTCCCACCACTTCTCGATTAATGGTTAGGTCTGAATTCTACAACGGAGCCCCTACTTAAATTTATTCTTGAGTCAACCTTCTCAGTCTTTATTGGCTCGGGGCTCTTGATTTTTTGTTCTATGCACGGATTTGTCTAATTATGGATCAATCAGTATTGATGCTTTATTACATTCCCTTTATATGAGATGACTCATAGACCTTACATATTGGAATCATATATCATTGATATTATTTATTTTTCTATCTTTCTCTCACCCTTCCATTTATCTGTATACTTTTATTGCTTTACAACTCATAATCAGATTGGTTTTTATTTTTTTTTTTTGTTTATGCAAAAAATTTTTCAGTTGTTACAATGATATGACTCATATATCATATCTTGACTGGTTCTTTATATCCAGATAATGCGAAGCGATGAGTTGGTTATTACTTCTATAGTTATCAGTTCGTACTACGGGCCGGTCCATTTTTTGGAATCCTAATCCTAAAAAAAAAAACCAACGAGTCACACACTAAGCATAGCAATTATATCAAATGATTAATCGAATTTTTATTCAACCTTATAGAATTGTTCATTTTTTTTTATTTATTTAACATAAAAAGAATGGAAGAGTTTGCCATTTTTTGTTTTATCACCAGATAGAACTAAATATAAGTCAAGTAAGTTCTTATTATTCCTCGTCTACAAATATCCAAATTTTGATGCCTAATACCCCATAGATAGTTCGAACTGCATAGGAACAATAATCAATTTTAGCTCGAATGGTTTGTAGAGGAACCCTACCTTCTCTGATCCATTCAACACGTGCAATTTCTTTTCCGTCGATACGCCCTGCAATTTGTACTTGAATTCCTTTTGTACCTGCCTGTTCAGTTAATTCAATAGCTTTTTTCATTGCTTTTCGAAATGAAACTCTATTCTTTAATTGTCCGGCTATAAATTCTGCAAGAATATTGGGGTGCCCGTAAGGATTTGCAATTCTTGTAATAGCAATGTTGAGTTTTCGGTTTACACAATTGAGTTCATTTTGTACATTCATCTGTAATTCTTCGATTCTTCGAGTCCTGTCTTCTATTAATAACTTGGGGAATCCCATATGGATTATGACCTGAATTAAATCGATTCTTTTTTGAATCTCTATACGTGCAATTCCCTCGACATTAGAGGATATTTTCATATTCTTTTGTACATAATTTTGTACATAATTTTTGATACAATCTCGTATTTTTTGATCTTCTTGCAGGCCCTCTGAATAATTTTTTGGTTGTGCAAACCAAAGAGAATGATGACCTTGGGTTGCACCAAGTCTGAAACCAAGTGGATTTATTTTTTGTCCCATACTCCCCCACTACTATTACTATATATATCGTGAAACGTCATATCTGTATGTATTTTTTTTTTATCCATTCGGGTTTTTTTAAACATAACATAATCTAGCGTATTTGTATTTTTTATAATATAGAATATCCTTCCTTTAAATATTCCTCAGCTCGAATTTATAGCTTTTAGTTTTAGCTATTTCTTCCTCTTCATCTAAAGATATATCTTTCAATACAATAGTTATATGACAAGTGGATCTTTTTATTGGATAACTCCGTCCTCGAGCTCGAGGCTTTAATTTTTTCACAGTTGTGCCCTCGTTAACTTCGGCTTTACTAATGATTAAACTTGTTTCGTTGAAACCCTTATTGTGATTAGCATTTGCTGCTGCAGAATAAACCAATTTTAAAATGGCATAACATGCTCGATAAGGCATGAGTTCTAGTATCATAAGTGTTTCTTCATA